ATGCCGTTCGCGATACATAAAATACTCAGCCAGGGCTGCTCCCGTATAAGGGGCGAGGTATTGTAATGTAGCAGGTGAATCCGCCATTTCAGCTACTACAATAGTGTATTCCATGGCCCCCTCTTCATGGAAAGTAGTTACTACTTGAGCCACGGAGGATGCTCTTTGACCGATAGCTACATAAACACATATTACATCTTGCCCTTTTTGATTGAGAATTGTATCTGTGGCTACTGCTGTTTTGCCAGTCTGTCTGTCCCCAATAATTAACTCTCGCTGACCGCGCCCTATGGGGATCATCGAATCGATAGCAATAAGCCCTGTTTGAAGGGGTTCATATACGGAACGCCTGGAAATTATACCCGGAGCAGGAGATTCAATTAAGCGAGATTCCGAAGCTACAATTTCGCCTCTCCCATCAATAGGTTTAGCCAGAGCATTTATAACACGACCCAAGTAAGCCTCGCTCACGGGTATCTGAGCAATTCTTCCTGTTGCTTTTACAAAACTTCCCTCTTGTATCATCAACCCATCGCCCATTAATACAATCCCAACATTTTTGGATTCCAAATTCAGAGCAATACCCCTAGTCCCTTCTGCAAATTCGACTAATTCACCTGACATTATTCCACCAAGACCTATAATACGAGCAATCCCATCCCCCACTTGAATTACGCGACCGATATTCTCAATCCCTACTTTCCTATTATATTGTTCAATACGTTCGCGGAGAATTTTATGAATTTCGTCGACTCGAAGGGTTGCCATTAGTGTTTCTTGACTCTTTTTTTCGGAAGCAAGGGGAAAAATAATGCCTAAATTCTAAACGAAAGTAGAAGTTCAAGGTCTAATTAATTTAATTATTTCTTTGATTCTATGGCCCCTAGAATGCCAATATTAGCACGAATCGTACGGAAATGTAACTCGGTATTCAAACAACTATTCAGAGTTCCTAGAGCTCCTTGTACGGCCTGTTGGAAAACCCGTTGTCGGACCTGATTCATCGCCCTTTGTTTTTCAAAATAAAGGATTTCATTTTTAGACTTTTCTAATTGTTCCAAACTAATAGAAGTAGCATTAATCAAATTTGCTTTTTCTCGTTCTATCTCAGAGTATCCATTCATTCGATACTCATCCGCTTCTAGTTCGACTTTCTGTAATCGAACCCGAGCTTTTTCGAGCTGCTCAATGGTCCCTCTACGCAATTCTTCCGAATTTCGAATAGTACTCAAGATTCTCTGTTTTCGATTATCTAATAAATCTTTTAATGAAAGTAGATTATCTTGCTATTAAGTTTACAATTTTTATGATCTCTTCCCGAACCAAACATGAATCTTTCGATTCATTTGGCTCTCACGCTCCTTTTTTTTCTTTTTTTGCTATGGCTATTTCCATATCTTTTTTTTTATGTAATGAGCCTATCCTCTATCTTCTCTTTTCTGTTTATATTTCAATATACCGAAACCCATATTAAGAATATAAGACTAGATAAATATTAAGAGGACTCTTCCGCCTAGATAAAAATCTATCATGGTCAGCAAAGTTGTTTCTTTATTTGTATTTGCCCTTTAGTTAATAATTTCAATTTCATTAAGAAAAACTAACTAAATAAATGGAAAATGAAAATTGATAGAATTCTTTTTTTTTTCTTCAAATCCAAAAAATTTCTCTTTTTTTTATTTTATACATAGGTCGTCGATTCGGCATTGGATAAAAAAGGGCAGGGTGCCCTTCTAGTAAATAGTTCAAACCATTTTATCGATATGAGTGTTTTATATCAGATAAATTCTACATTAGCTATTTCCCGTTTAAAGCATTTCGGTACTAATACTAATATAGTTGTAGAAAGAGTACCCCTTTTTGCCTGGACTTCAAGCAGTTTAGCTTTAACCGTGTTAATGGTCTCACATTATTGGTCTATAGAGAATCAAAGTTGATTTACCAATGAGTCGCGAAATGCTATGGTTCTTCCATATGATTTCTGAATTTATTCAGAAGTAATTCGTCGAGATCGTGCACCTTTTTCTTATTTATCCAAAAAATACTAAAAAATATTTAAAAGTGCAGCCGGATAGATCCAATCTATTCTTGAAATAGACAACTCGCACACACTCCCTTTCCAAAAAAAATCAATACACCAACCACTACAGTTAGATTTATTAGATTTGTTGCTAAAATATCGGTATTAAGCCCGAAACTCCCAGCGGATGGCCAGTGAGCTAAAAAAACGAAAGAATGGGTTACATTTTTCATATGCTCTCCTCTTATAGATAGGACGAACAAAGAGCAAAGTTTTTCGATCACTTACTTCGCTCGCCCTTTTTTGATCGGTTTTTTTAATGTAATTTTTTTTAATGCAAATAGATTCAATCTAATAATTTCTTTTAGATTAAGTCTTAGGTCTCGTTTGACCTGTGAAAGACTCCTTTGTTGAAATGTTCCAAAAATTCCTAAAATAAAAGGAAAAAGACTTTCCACTGTCCTAAACTAAGGACGGGAAGGAAGAAGGCGAGCATATCCTCTAAATTGATCATCCTCAAATCAGCCCTTCCTGGGGTGGGGTATTGTCTGTCCCGATAAATAGGTAATTCCAGGAGTAATAAATAGGAGTAAAGTATTGATATAATTGGAATTGCAGAAGCAAATACCAATTTACTAAAAAAAGAAAAAAGTATCTAATCTAAAGGACTCATTTTCTTTTTTAGGATTAAACAAAAGGGTTCGCAAATAAAAGCGCTAGTGCCACAACTAGTCCATAAATTGTTAAAGCTTCCATAAAAGCTAGACTAAGCAATAAAGTACCTCGTATTTTACCTTCTGCTTCTGGCTGTCTCGCAATACCTTCTACAGCTTGTCCTGCAGCAGTACCTTGACCAACTCCAGGCCCAATAGAAGCAAGCCCTACGGCCAATCCAGCAGCAATAACGGAAGCAGCAGCAATTAGTGGATTCATGGTGAGTTCCTCGTGTCAAAAAAAAAAGAAATGGTTAAGGATACAATCAACCAAGAAATTCTTACTTCTAAGCTCTATTGGGGAGAAGTAACTAAAAAGTACAAATTGAAATGATAATCTGAATTGTCCGAACTACTTCGAGATCTCATTTTTAGTTTCTAATCATTAGAGGTTTGTGTAAATCCATATGATTCTCATTATTCTATTTCTCTTTCTTTCCAACCAACCACTCTTTCATTCCATTCTTCTTTCTTTACTCTTCGATATCCTTGAGTTCCTATTTTTTCCCCTATCATCTAATCCATAATAAAAGACGAAATAGAGGAAGAACCCCTATTGAAATCGACCTAATCCAAATCCAATAGGAATTAAATCAAGATATACAATTGATAACAATATGCTGCATAGAACTGGATATGGAATCCAATTCCATATAGAGGGAATTCGATATATCGGATTAGATAATGAATCTAACTTAGGAATATATAATATCCCATATACATTTGTTTCTTCTATTTTGCGTATTTTCTCATTTTCTATTGATGAATCGGATTCTAAAATCATTCCTTAAAAACCCGCACAAAAGATGACTGGACTTATAGACATTAAGGATATAGATCTAGCCTGACTCCGCCCCCCTTAATGCATATATACTTTGACAATTCCGTAATATAGTCTATTCTCTCTCCTACAACTCTAGGTTGTATATTCATACGCATTTCTAACTATTTAGTTTTCCAACCAAGCGGATTATCTGGAACCATGCATGAATTGAGCTAAGCTAAAAAAAAAGACTATTTTGAAAACTAGTCAATTCAATGATGACCTTCCATGGATTCACCTATATAGGCTGCGGCTAACGTTGCAAAAATAAGAGCTTGAATACCGCTTGTAAATAATCCAAGAAACATGACCGGTATAGGGACTACTAAGGGGACTAAAGAAACAAGAACAACAACGACTAATTCATCCGCCAATATATTCCCGAAAAGTCGAAAACTAAGCGATAATGGTTTTGTGAAATCTTCTAGGATGTTAATTGGTAAAAGAATTGGAGTTGGTTTAATATATTTCTCGAAATAACTCAATCCTTTTTTGCTAAGACCCGCATAAAAATATGCCGCTGATGTGAGTAAAGCTAAAGCAACAGTAGTATTTATATCATTCGTGGGTGCTGCTAATTCCCCATGGGGTAACTGTATAATTTTCCAAGGTAAAAGAGCACCCGACCAATTCGAAACAAAAATAAAAAGGAACATAGTTCCAATAAAGGGAACCCAGGGACCATATTCTTCTCCAATCTGAGTTTTGCTCAAGTCTCGAATAAACTCAAGCACATATTCGAAGAAATTCTGACCGTCGGTCGGGATGGTTTGTGGATTCCGAACAGCTATGATAACTGAACCTAGCAAGATAGTAATTACGACCCAAGAAGTGATGAGTACTTGGGCATGAATTTGGAAACCTCCTATTTGCCAATAGAAGTGTTGGCCTACTTCTACACCCGATATATCATAAAACCCCTTGAGTATTTTAACGGAACATGGTATAATATTCATATTGTCCTCTGATAAAAATTGAACTTCAAAAAAGGAATTCTTTTGATTCAACCATCTCTTTCTCAACTCAGCAACTTGAAGTATTAATCTTATATTTAGGATACCAAGAAATCACATCAGATGATAATATATATCAATACCCTCTAATATATATCAATATTCCCCTTCTTTTATCTATGCAAAACAAAAAAGAATAGTAAGTGATCCCATAAATCTACGCAGTTACCCAAGAATGAACTATTCTTCTTAATCAACGATTTCTTATATAGAGAGAACGGCCCTCACAAATTGCAAATACTAATTTGTTAAGAATCAATCGAATTGAAGTCATAGTGTCATCGTTGGCTGGAATCGATATATTTGCGAGATCTGGGTCACAATTTGTATCGACTAAAGAAATAGTAGGAATCCCCAAAATGGCACATTCCTGAAGAGCTATATACTCTTTTTGCTGATCAAGGACGATCACAATGTCCGGCAACCTCGTCATATATTTGATCCCGCCGAGATATCTTTGCAAGGTAGATAATTTTCTCTTCAAGATTGCCACATCTCTTTTTGGGAGATGGTGGAATTTTCCCATCTTTTCTTCTGCTCTTAAGTCTCTAAATTGAGAAAGTCTAGTTTTCGTAATCGACCAATTCGTTAACATACCACTGAACCACTTTTTATTAACATAATGACAACGAGCCCTTATTGCAGCTGATGCTACTAAATCCGCTGCTCTTTTTTTGGTACCAACAATTAAAAAGCTTTTTCCCTGACTTGCTGCATCAAAAACTAAATCACAAGCTTCTGATAAAAAACGAGCCGTTCTAGCGAGATTTGTAATATGAGTACCTTTACGCTTTGCCGAGATGTAAGGGGCCATTTTAGGATTCCATTTCTTAATACCATGACCAAAATGAACTCCCGCTTCTATCATCTCTTTCAAATTGATGTTCCAATATCTTCTTGTCATTTTTTCCACACTTCCTTTTGATTTTTTCTTTTTTTTTTCATCCTACCATTCCATTACGGAATTTATTTCTTTTTTTTTTTTGAAAATTAAGAAAGAGCCGAAATAGCTTGAAATAAATAATAATTGTTCCGATGTAACCTTCCACTGAGAATTGGCTATTGATACATGGTATAAACGTAACCTTAATGAATTAACTGACTTCTTTTACTTATTAAAATAAAAATCTAAAATCTGACCTGTTAGTGTTCTAAGGTAAAAAGTCTAGTTTAAATAAAAAAATCTGCTTTATGTATCCTTAAATCGTATAAATGGGGGTTCTGATGTCTCATAGAAATTGTTTGTTACATCAGAATCAGAAGAAACTAATTCTGTATGGAGAAACAAAATATCTCTCATTTCCGACGCGAATAGATTTTTTTTTTGAATTTCGAAATAAAGGTTCTTGTCTTGTGGGGAATGATGCACAAATTTTTGGAATCCGGTACCAACAGGTATAATCCCCCCCAGAACTACGTTTTCTTTCAGGCCTTTCAACCAATCAATACGACCTCGTAGGGCAGCTTTTGCTAAAACTCGAGCAGTTTCTTGAAAACTTGCTTCAGATATGAAACTTTGGGTATTCAGGGAAGCCCTTGTTATTCCCAATAAGATTGCCCGATAATAGACCGATTCATCCAAAGCTCGTCCTGCTCGTTCTGCTCGTAATAGTCCGATTAATTCCCCAGGTGAAAAAACATTAGACATTCCATCTTCGGAAACCCGCACTTTTGATGTTACTTGGCGTATAATAATCTCTATATGTCTATTATGGATCTGTACCCCTTGGGATCGATAAACCTTTTGGATCTTATTAACCAAAGAGATACGACTTTGGGCTATGGTTAGCTCAGCTCCAATCAAGAATCCCCAGGGGACCCCAAGAATTCTTGGTATACGCTCATTCCAATCCTCAATTCTCCTTTCGAGATTCGGCGATAGTGAATCAATTGAACGCGCTTCAAAGATTTGTTCTACTTTTGGAAGACCTTGCGTTATGTCACTAGATCTCGATTTTTCATATATAAACGTAACTAACCTATCTCCTTTGTAAAGGATTTCTCCATAATGACCATGAACAGTTGCTCCTGTAGTGGCCAAATAAGGCTTAGCTGCTCTTATAACAAAGGAATCAATATTAACAATGAAAATTTGACCAGATTTTTTTATGTGCGATTTAAATAGACATACATTTTCGCAAATAAATTGTCCAAGGTGAATTATTGCCGATGTCTCCTCCCAAGAATCATGATGGAGAAAGTGCCAATTCAAATGGAATGGATCCAACATGATGTTACTATCGAAATTCGAAATCCTTTGATTTTCATCTATTAAAGAGTATTTAAGCCCTTGAAGTACTTGGAGGGTTTGTTTCAAATTGTCAAGGAACAAATATTTTTTTAACAGGATCTGATTATGCGTTAGTAAATAGTAAGATGAAGAAAAATTCGATATACTAGGTACAATAGCGGCTAAGGGCCCAAAAATATCTCGAATAGGAATTCTAGGATTCGATTCTTTTACCGCATTGGGATATTTCGAATTCTTGAATAAACCAATTCGAGAACAGTTGGATGCCGACAAAATCATCAAAGATTGGTATTCTTTATTTCGATTCAACAAGGTGCCAATAGCTTCTTGATGTTGGCTAAGTGATTGAATCTTCGCCTTGGAATAAAAGGAATTGGTGCGATCTAACCTATTATTGGGAATCGGTCCTGCACTTGTCCTATCATACCTTCTTCGTGTATACGAAATAGTGGACTTGACTAACTCAATTCTTAGGAAATCGCGAATCAGATCATTTGCTCTTACCTCAACAAGGGAAGCACGAGCCTCCTCTTTTTCTTCTTGTTCCCAATTCACTACTAAGCAAGTTCGAACAAATTGACTATTCGTATGATAAATTCTTTGAGTTAACTTGCTATTTTCATGAGAAATAAAATTGACAAGTCGAAGTTGGAAATTATCCTCTTCTTGCAAGAGATCTTGCGGGAAAAGTGTTGCTAAATTTCTCCCTTCGTCCATTTCATATGCGACTGCAGGTCGAACCGAAACAAAATACTTTTCCTTGCTCTTGAGAATTTTTTTCCGTTGAACATAGACCCAATTTTTCCTTTTTTTTGATTCCTTAGAATCTTTCTTTTCTCTTTCTGGTGGTATCAAACTACCACCTAATATCTTATCCGCCTCTTCAGGAAAATGCATATCTCCGGAAAAGATTTTGAGTTCCGTATGGCTTTTTTTTCTCTTCACTCGGACCAATCCACCTAGTCGACTTCTTGTATTTTTTGTGAGTTGTGTATCCACTCCAATGATACTATTATCAAGTACCTTTAGGGATGAGGATCTCGGCAAGATATGCAGTTCTTGAAGAATGAAAAAAAACCGATCTAGTTCTTTTTGGTATTTTAGACTAAATTCTTTTGTTCCTCGATGCTCAATCAAACCCTCTTTTTTTAAGATGGAATCTTCCTCTGGGCTCCCGTATTCGTCCTCTGAGTCTTCTTCTGAGTCTTCCTCTAAAGTCCCATATTCGTCCTCTGAGCTTTCCTCCGGGCTCCCATATTCGTCCTCTGAGTCTTCCTCTAGAGTTCCATATTCGTCCTCTCGGGTTCTATATTCGTTCTCTGGGCTCCCATATTCGTCTTCTGAGTCTTTCTCTCCAGTCCTATATTCATCCTCTAGGATCCCATATTCGTCTTCTAGGGCTTCATATTCGTCCTCTAGGATCCCATATTCATCTTCTAGGGTTTCATATTCGTCCTCTCGAGTCCTATATTCGTCTTCTAGGGTTTCATATTCTTCCTCTCGGGTCCTATATTCGTTCTCTGGGCTCCCATATTCGTCCTCTGAGTCTTCCTCTCGAGTCCTATATTCGTCCTCTAGGGTCCTATATCTAAATTTAACAATTCCTGAACCCTTTTTATCTTTTCTGTATCGTGGATCGTCAAAATAAGCAAAAATAGTATTTCTACGTAAAACACCCATAAAGGGTATTTCAATCGAAATCCCCAAACAGGATATTAGTTCTTTCTCTTGTTCTTGATGATATTGTAATGGAATGACGAACCCATTTCTTCGCTTTTTCGCCAACAAATCCGAATTATCTTGAAGAATAGAAGGATAGACAAAATTCCAATGGCCATTGGACATGATTCGATCCGGCGTTGAATAATCAAGAATTTCCCTATCTTTTTTACCAAAAGTATCCAACAGTCTATGTCTTACTTGATCATTAGCCATTGAGAGGTCAAAGAGATATCTTCCGTCAACAGAAAAAGAATAAGTATTCATTTGATCTTGATCCTTGTGGAGCGAAAAAGACGCTATACTGGATCTGCACATACTTACTGACAATATCCATAAATGGCTTGTTTTTGGTAATCGACGAAGATTACCATATTGATATTCGGGCGCATGGTAAACATCAGTACTCCAGTGCATTTCCCCGTCTGATTCGGAATAAATATGCTTTTGTACTTTTTCTTTAAAATGCAAAGTGGACGTTCCGGCACGAATCTCCGCAATTACTTGTTCGGATTCTACATACTGATCATTTTGCACTAGAATCAAGCTTTTTGAGGGAATATTCACACTATATAGAATATCCTGACTCTGAATAGTTACATGCAAGTCTATATAACATAGAAAAGCAGGCTGCCCATGACGGGTACGTGTGGGGTGAACCAAATCTTCATTGAATTGGATTTTTCCATTCGAAGGGGATCGTACAAGGTCGGCAGTACCCCCTGTGAATACTCCGCCAGTATGAAAAGTTCTTAATGTTAGTTGAGTCCCTGGCTCCCCAATTGATTGACCTGCAATAATACCTACGGCTTCCCCCAATTCGACCAGATCGCCATGAGTGGGACTCCGACCATAACATAATTGACAGATCCAAGATGTGCTCCGGCAAGTAAAGGGGGTTCTAATATATATTGGTTGTGCTCGAAATGGTTGTGCTCGAAAGGCAGTTATGAATCGATTGACTAATCCAATTCCAATATCTTGATTTCGAGCGGCAATGCATCGTGAACCAATATATATATCGTCTGCTAATACACGACCAATTAGTGTTTGGACAAAAAGTTTTTCCGTCATCCCATTTTGAGGACTCAAAGAAATACCTTGGATAGTACCACAATCTCTTCTACGCACAATAATATGTTGAACTACTTCAACAAGTCTACGTGTAAGATATCCAGCATCCGCTGTTCGTACAGCAGTATCTACAACCCCTTTGCGGGCTCCGTAGCAGGAAATTATATATTCTGTCAAAGAAAGTCCCTCGCGTAAATTGCTTTGAATAGGTAAATCAATCATTTGTCCTTGAGGATCCGCCATTAATCCTCTCATACCTACTAATTGGTGTACCTGAGATGCATTTCCTCTGGCTCCTGAAAAAGACATTAGATAGACTGGATTAGAAGGATCCGTTATCCGAAAATTCGAATTCATTTCTTGTTTCAAATATTCACTTGTAGCATACCATATCTCAACGGATTGGCGTAATTTTTCTACCGCGTGTACAGCCCCATAATAATAGTGTTTCTCCAAAAGAAAACTCTGTTGTTCCGCGTCTTGCACTAACCATCCCTTAGATGGTATTGTTAAAAGATCCTCGATTCCTAATGAAATCGATGTAGTAGTGGCTTGATGAAAGCCCAGAGTCTTTATTTGATCCAGTATATGGGATGTATATCCCATTCCGAAATGATCTATTAATCTGCTAATAAGTCGTTTCATAGCAGTTCCGTCTATCTCTTTATTATGAAAGACCAGATTGGCCCGTTCCGCCATACATAAGTACCCCCTTTTTCGGCTGAGTAGGATTCGACAATTGCTGAGTAGGATTCGACAATGGGCCTGAGTCAGTGATTCGAAAATTTAATTAACTTCCTTTCCTTAATCTCAATCTGGATTCGCGCGGCAAAAATGGTGATACTAGCGAAATCGGAATGCCCCCCGAAAGGGAGGGGCATCGCCGAATCTAACTTCCTTGTTTAGATAGTGTATGAATAGGCCTGACTAAATCCTTGTATGGCTTCCTCTATTTCTCTATAAAAAGAAATATGACCAAGAGTGCTTCGAATGTATATAGAACGGATTTCTTTTTTTCTATTTCCCACTATTAGATAGTGGGCATAAATCTCATGATAAGTCCCCAAAGATTCATATTGAACTTCAATCGGAACTTCTCTTGACCCAATGACGCGTTGATCTAGTTTCCATCGGAGCCACAAGGGACTGTCTAAACTGATTCGTTTCTGTCTATAAGCTCCCAGTGCATCATAGGAATTAGAAAAATGGGGTTCTTTATCTTTTGTATACTTATAATTATTATTATTGTAATTTACTTTTTGATTTGGATAGTTTGCGCAACTATTATATCTATTTGCACAAATACCCCGACGGTTTCCAATCGTTAATACATAAAGTCCGATAAGCATGTCTTGGGTCGGTACGCAAATAGGATCCCCAATAGCGGGAGATAGGAGATTCATATGAGAAAACATAAGTAAACGGGCTTCCGCCTGAGCTTCCAAGGATAAAGGTAGATGAACAGCCATTTGATCCCCATCAAAGTCCGCATTGAAACCCTTACACACTAATGGGTGTAAACAAATAGTACGCCCCTCCACTAAAGTAGGTTGGAAGGCCTGTATGCCTAATCTATGCAGGGTAGGTGCTCTATTCAACAGTACAGGATGTCCCCGCATAACTTCTTGAAGTATTTCCCATACAATGGGTTCCTTTTCCCAAATTTTCCTTTTAGCAATCCTGACATTAGAAGTAGCGCGTTTCGTGATTAAATCGCGAATTACAAATAGCTGAAAAAGCTTTATTGCTATCTCTAGAGGTAATCCACATTGATGTAATGAAAGCGAAGGACCCACAACAATGACAGAACGCCCCGAGTAATCGACCCGTTTTCCAAGCAGAGTCTCGCGAAACCTTCCCTCTTTACCTTCAATTACATCTGAAAGTGATTTGTATACTTTATTGTGACCATCCCTCGTTGGTTGCCCGCGGGACCCACTATCAAGAAGTGTATCCACGGCTTCTTGTACCAATTTTTCCTGGCACATTACTAAATCTGCTGGCGCTAATTCACTTCTTTTTAATAGATAGGCAAGGTTGTTGTTCCGACGAATAACTCTCTTATAAAGTTCATTAATATCCGAAGTCACTACTTTATCCCCAGACCTATAAACAATGGGTCTCAATTCGGGAGGAAGAACTGGTAATAAGCACAAAACCATCCATTCTGGTTCTACATTTGTTTGAATAAAATGTTTCGCCAATTGCATGCGTCTAATCAAAAAAACTTTTCTTATTCGTCTTTTTCTATCTTCCCATTCATCTCCACTATACCCCTCGTCTTCTAATTCCTTCCATTCGACCAAGGAATTCTCTATAATAATTCGCAAATCCAAATCTGCTAATTGTTCTCTAATAGCACCTGCTCCTGTCGCAATTTCCCGATTTCGAAATGTTGCAAAGCCTGGGGTAGAAAAAAAGGGAGAAATGCTGTGGTTACAGGATGCAATTTCATCTTCGAATAAACCTCGTAATCGTAAGAAAGTAGGTTTTTTAGCGCTGGGCCTAGCAAAAGAGAAATCGCCGTATACTAGGCCCTCCAATTTCTTAAGGGGTTTATCTAAAAGGTTCGCGATATAACTAGGAAGACCTTTCAAATACCACACATGAGTCGCGGGACATGCGAGTTTGATGTATCCCATTTGATATCTTCGTATCCGAGAATCAACAAATTCTACCCCGCATTTTTGGCAAAATCTTTCCTCTTCGTTTTCAGCTCCGCTCGCTCGAGAATTTCCACAAGCACAAATTCCGCTTTTTATGGGTCCAAAGATTCTTTCGCAAAACAATCCATCTTTTTCTGGTTTATCGGTTTTATAATGAAAAGTAGAGGGCCTTGTGACTTCGCCAACGACTTCCCCATTAGGTAGGTTTTTGTTAGCCCAAGCCTTTATTTGTTGAGGGGAAACGAGTCCAATTTGAAGTTGTTGATGTTTATATTGGTCAATCATAAATAAGAAAAGAATTTATATTTATTCCGATCAAACTTCCTCCCTATTAACCTGGAAGTTCTTCTCAGATACAAGGAAATGATTCAGTTCTAGAGCCAAAGATCGTAGTTCTCGAACGAGCACTCGAAAAGATTCTGGAGGATACTCGTGATTAGGTACTCTTTTTCCCCAGATCGTAGCATTAAGTATTTCTTGGCGAGCTATAAGATGATCAGATTTATAAGTAAGTATCTCTTGTAAAATATGAGCAACACCAAATCCTTCTAAAGCCCAAACTTCCATTTCTCCTACTCGTTGTCCCCCTTGCTTGGCTCTTCCTCTAACGGGTTGTTGTGTAACAAGTGAGTAGGGCCCAGTAGAACGTCCATGGATTTTCTCATCAACTTGATGAATTAATTTTAAGATATAGGACTTCCCTATTAGAACAGGTTGTTCGAAGGGGTCTCCTGTTCTTCCATCAAATATTCTGCTTTTTCCCGGGTACTCGGGTTCAAATACCCATGGATTTTTTGTTTGTTTACTGGCTTCATATAATTCTGAAAACACAAGTTTTCTTGAAGCCTCTTGCTCATATCTCTCATCAAAGGGTGCTATTCTATAATGTTTCTTTAGCAGATCCCCGGCTAATCCGAGCGAGCTTTCAAATATTTGTCCCACATTCATTCGTGAGGGTACTCCTAAGGGATTGAAGACCATATCAACAGGTGTTCCATCTTGCAAATAGGGCATATCTTGCCTGGGCAAAATTTTGGAAATGATCCCCTTATTCCCGTGTCTTCCGGCTACTTTATCCCCAACTTTGATTTCGCGTTTCTGTAAAATATATACACGAACCATTATGTCTAGGGGGTCCCTCTGGATCCATTTCACATCGATAACGCGCCCTCTTCCACCTATAGGTAGTTTGAGAGAAGTTTCTTTTGAAGTGGATACCTCAAGGCCAAATATGGCCCGTAATAACCCAGCTTCCGCGATATACGACGATTCGCTCGCTATCTGAGGCGTTAATTTACCTACTAAAATATCGCCAGTTTCTACCCAGGATCCCAACCTAACAACTCCATTTCTGTCCAAATTGCGGAGTAAATGTTCTTCTAGATGTGGTATTTCTTTAGTAATTTTTTCAGCGGAGCCTTGGCTTGTCGTATCCGTCTGAATTTCATATTTTCGGATGTGAAAAGAAGTATAAATATCCTCATATACCAAACGTTCGCTAATTAGTACTGCGTCTTCAAAATTGTAACCTTCCCATGGCATATAAGCTACTAATACGTTTTTTCCTAAAGCAAGTTCCCCACCAACTGTAGCAGCTCCCTCCGCTAAAATTTGTCCTTTTTTAATGGATTTACCCCGCAGAACCCGAGGTTTTTGGTGCATACAAGTATTTTTGTTAGAGCGCCGATGGGTAACTAAAGGAATACTTATAGTCTTCCCACTACTTGATAAAAGGATCTTGTGACTATCAGTAGAAATGATCTTTCCCTCGCGTTCGGCTATAACGGAAACCCTCGAATCTAGAGCTGTTTGGCGTTCCAATCCAGTTCCAACAATGCACTTCTCGGACCGAGAAAGCGGAACTGCTTGGCGCTGCATATTAGAACTCATTAAAGCCCGATTCGCATCATTATGCTCAATAAAAGGAATGAGAGAACCTCCAATAGAAAAATATTGGAAAGGAAAAATACTTCTAACATGAATCTGTTCCCATGCAATAGTCAGGAATTCTTGACGGTATCTAGCTGGAACAACCTGTTCTTCCTGAATACCCTGATTCAAGGACAAAGAATTTCCTGCTGCTATCATATAATATTCATCTCTATTTGGTGATAAATAAACCACCTGTCTCTCTTTTTTTTCTTTTGCTTTCTCAGATATTTCATAAAAGGGACTCTCTATGGACCCCCACCAGTGGTCAATTCTCGCATGAATAGCTAAGGATCCAGTAAGTCCAACATTGATTCCTTCGGACGTGTCAATTGGACAAATACGCCCATAGTGACTCGGATGAATATCTCGGCTCCGAAAACTTGCAGTTCTCCCCGTCAATCCTCCAGGACCCAAACAACTCACTTTTCGCCCATGAACAGTTTGTGTCAATGGATTGGTTTGATCAAAAACTTGAGATAAGGGGTATGTGCCAAAAAAGGTCTCATAAGTAGTTATTAATAAAATCGAAGTTGAAGTTGGAGTTACCAAAGTTTGTGGAGTCGGTTTCGATTGACGTATGAATACTCTACGGATAGTTTTTTGAACCGCATGTTGTAAACGACCAAGAGCCAGTCCGAATTGATCTTGTAACAGATCCGCAACCGAACGAATACGTTTATTTTTCAAGTGATTCATATCGTCATCGTCAAGTATACCCGTTCCAAATTTCATTCCAATCAAATGATCCGTAGCGGCCAATACATCTCGTGGTAACAAGAATGTATTGTTCTGAGGTATATCAAGATTCAGTCTCCGATTCATATTTCGTCGACCAATCCTTCCTAATTCACATTTTTGTTGAAAAAATTTCTTTTGTAATTCCTCACATAAGGACTCCGAAAATACCAGGTCCCCACCTACACAAGCAAATTGTTGATAAAACTCCAAAATAGCTTTTTCTTTTGACTCAATCCTCTTCTTCTCCTTAGCATTCGGGAAAGATAAGAAAATTTCAGGGTAGGAAACATTATCTAGAATTTCTTTTAGATTCGAACCCATAGCTGATGATAGAACTAGAATAGATATCTTTTGTTTTCTACTCACGCGAGCCCATATCCTTTCTTTTTTATCAATTGCTAATTCCGATCTTCCTCCCCAATCTGATATTATAGTCCCAGTGTAGATAGAAATTCCCTTATGGTCTAATTCCGAGCGGTAGTAAATACCAGGACTTAGCAATATTTGATTGATCACAATTCGGTATATTCCATTTATTATAAAGGTTCCTAAGGAATTCATTATAGGAATGTTTCCAATAGAAATGGTTTGCTTTTGCACATCGAAACCAAAAATTAATCTCGCAGATACATATAATTCGGAAGAATAGGTGAGTGATTCATACACAGCATCCCTTTCTTTTATCGAGGGTTCTAGCAATTGATATCCTTTCGCAAATAATTGAAATGCAATTTCGTGATCTGGATCTTTAATTGTTGGAAACTTCTCAAGTTCTTCTGCCAAGCCTTGATTAATGAACCTACAAAATCCCTCGAATTGGATCTGACTAAATCCGGGTATTGTGGACATTCCCTCATTTCCATTCCGGAGCATCTTAATCTTAAGTTTCCTGTTTATCGAAGAAAAATTCCATTATCAGCTCACTCTTCATCAATCCCTATGGATCGATCTAGCAATTATGGAATCCATATTCTGTTTACTGAATCACATGAAATTCTAGGGAACTCCACATACATATTTCATATATGTATTTCATACATATGAATAGAGACAATTTCGACGAAAGTTCGAATTTGCCAGGGGTACAAATCGAATGAAAATGAATTGATAAAACATTCCTAGAAAAAAATTCTGCCACTTACACTTTATGATACTAATCAGATTGGATGGCAAAGATTTCTCATTTTATCTCCTTTCTATGAATGGGATAAAGCCATAATATAATAATTTATAAGCACTAGAAAATTTGACTTTAGTTCGATTTAGAATAGCACGCTTAGTTTAATTTCAAAAAAGAATAAGAATTTGAGGGTTCTTTTTTGTTTCGTAGTAGTAGAATTGCTAGAAAATATAGGATTTCATTGTAGAATCCTAAAATAAAGTAAGTCCTTTTTTTAAGTACATGCCAATCTAGTTATCCACCTCTCCACATATCCCTGCTTTTATCGTAATTTCACTTGGGTGGGCCAAGATGGTCAGGTCATACTCTATATCAGACCAAATTTCTTTTTTTTATTCAAGATATTTAATGCAATGAAAAATTAAAGCACGATTCCCCATAGAGATATGTACATAAGGGGGATCCATGGATAATAATGCTGTTATGGATAATAATGCTGTTCGGACCTGTAGTTTACCTATACACGGATTAGGCATAAATCCATTCTATTTTATTATGCCATTAAAAGGAAGGGGGGAGAGAATACCGATTTAAGAGTCGTTCACTACTGCAATTCAAAATTCAAAAAAAAAATAGAATTCTAGTTAATGGTTCCAATTTGTTCTGAATTTTGCAGCCTGTGACTGGAAATCCACTTTTTCTCTTTTTTCATCTCAATAGAAAGAAAAGGGAAGTTTTCTAGTGTTAGCAATGTTTGTTTTAAGATAGAATCCATCGAGGAGAATAATCGAAACTGGATTCAAAAAAAGCAGGAATAGATTTTTTGAAAAAGATTGGAAAAAAGTAAGTAGAATTAGATTCAAGATAAAAGAAAGGAGGTTTTAGTAAGAAAACCTGGATGAATACTTGCTCTTTTCTCTATTTTAGATCGGATTTTTTGGCGGCATGGCCAAGCGGTAAGGCAGGGGACTGCAAATCCTTTATCCCCAGTTCAAATCTGGGTGCCGCCTGATCAATAAAATACTTAGGCTTATAGTACTGATCGAACTCAACAAATTCGTACCCTGCATAAGTTGGGGCAAGAGAGTAACTAGGCCTGGCGATACTGGATTTTGAGAATCCATAGTTCTATCCTCAAACTAGGGTTTGTTTTGTCGGTAGTGGCCCAAACGGCTACCAATAAGGATGAGGTTGCGTTTCCTTATTCTTTTATTAATTTTAATTGATTCTTAATTGATTCGATTCGAGAATTAAAAATTACAAGGCTAAGATGTCAGAAATCTTGATATCCAAAGAGCCCCTAAGGGGCATTCTTTTTTTTTTCAATCTAAGATTGAAGAAGGGACTCCACGAAGGAATATCAAGACTTCCTAATTATCATACATTTTATTTATCATACATCTTATGCTACCTACATACACTAAAGTAAGGGCTACTGATTCTGTCGAGAATCAGATTGAATAGGCTGATCAAAAATCAATTTCGGAGTTGTGGATAAAGTCTCCTCATTCTTTCATAGAATGATAGAAGGGCTGTAGGGTTTAGGTTAAAAATAAACATAGGCAAGGTAGGTATCCAATAAATATTTATCTATCCTAATTTTATGGTATATTCTGACGTCCTTTGCTTATAAAAAAAGGGTAACAAAAGGAAGAAAAAATCTTCCTATTCCCGCGTCTTCTATTCAGGACATCATCCCCGTACTCTTTTTTAAGGAAAAGGGCTATGTATCGTATTTATACTTAATGCTCTCCAATTCTACCAGAAATCCTATAAGAATTTGTTAGGAGTAAATTCCTTGAACTGATTCATCCATAGCGTTAGGGCAGAATCCCTTTTTGACTCTGTACCCTTGATTCCACTATGATTATTGATCAATAGTAGAATAATTCCTTCATAGAAATAGGAGACATAATTTACATGGATATAGTAAGTCTCGCTTGGGCTGCTTTAATGGTAGTCTTTACATTTTCTCTTTCACTAGTAGTATGGGGGAGGAGTGGACTCTAGGGATACTACTAATTGATTGAGTAGTCGAATTGTTGTATCAACTTTTTTCTTTAATTGATCGTTTTGCATTAATCATTTTGCCAAACTTTATTCTTTCTCTCTTTCTTTAGTTTTGTTTCACTCCTGTACCTGTAAGAAACTCTTGTAAGAAAGAGTCGTTCTATTCTACTATATAGAAATAGAAAGAGCGATTACAGCAATTCCAAATTTCTACTAGAAGTGACGAATGGTTAAAAAAGTTCTATACATAAGAAAATTATACTTTCTTCCACGGAGCTATTCACAACATATCGCACACTTTCCATTTGTTTTATATTCTTTTCTTATTCTTAGAATAATTTTTATGCTCTTTTGAAGCATCTCGCCGCATGTTTAAGCATGAAAGATTCGCTGGTTTTTTCCTTTTACTTTTTTCTTTTACTTTTTACTATAGTCTATTCTCATATTATTTTTCTCTCCCTCCATGGATTCTTTCGTGAAGAATTGTCTTCGATTTTTTTATTTTGACTTGATTGAAATTAAGTGGATGCAGTGAAAAAAGAAATTGAATTAGACTACTATTTCAATCTACTAATCTATTCTATGTAGATTCAAGATAATATAATAGAAAGACTCTAAAGTGTCGTAGAAAAAACTATATGTAGTTCTTTCTACCACACTTTATGATTCCAACCAGATCCTTTCATTTAAGACTTGGATTTTTATTTTATTTAATCCCTTTTTCATTTCTTCAATGATTAATTGGAATTCCAATTAATCATTTTGGCTGACTGTTTTTACATAAATAATAAGTAAAAAGGCAGTAGGAACTAGAATAAACAGTGCAGTAGCAATAAATGCGAGAATATTGACTTCCATAACCTCTTTATTTTTTTCACAATAACTCGGGATGTAATCCCATGGAGAGGAAAAAGGGGTATCCTGTAAATTCAAGGGGAGGACTTGCATTCTGATAATACTGAATCAATTCAATATTATGAATATCGGATCTATCAAATCAATTCATGGTTGAGAGTGGAATAGTATAACATAGGAAGATCCACTTTTTCTTTTCTATATCTATAACCCACGATCTTTCTTATCTTATCCAATTTCCCTTCCTTTTTCTTATAGTTATACATACAATTATGTATGTATGTATTATATGACCGACTTTCTATGGGTCACATAGACATCCAAATAAGCAGTAGAAGTAGAAGTGAGATGGAGAAAAGAGGGCTTAAATAAAAAAAAATCGAATATTTTAATTAATTTAGGAAAAAGGGCGTTTGCTTTGCTTGGTTTTTCTTTTATTTTATTAAGTTACTATCAATATCCACTTTTGGGGTCTAAAGATGAGAACAGATCCATAAAATAAGGAGTCCGCAAATGGAATGAAAATGAGATAGATTCTTTCCAATTAGTCATTGAACATACACAAACAAAGTTGGAACTACAAAATGGAGGGGGCCTGGTTTAATCCAAAAAGTAAAGTACTAATTATATTCAATTAAATTCACTGTCTATGTCTAAGAAAAAACGAATACGATTTATGTATGGATTTCGGTAAAATACCGGTACTCTATTCCATAAGAGTCGAATAGGAAGTTAAGATGAGGATGGTATCATCATAAGGATAGAGTAATATCCTAAATTATACTAATCCAAGTATGATATGTATGTCTTTCCTTATCAACCGGGAGTAGTGAAAAAAAAAAAATTCCTATAGGCCTCCCCTCCCTCTTTAATGAGAAATGCGAAATAAAAAAAGTGAAATAAGGGTGCCCCATAGGTATTTGATCTTCTCTCCTGCCCCCCCTTTTTCATGGAAAAAGGAAAGATGAATTTCTCCATTCATTGAACCCTAGTTCGGGACTGACGGGGCTCGAACCCGCAGCTTCCGCCTTGACAGGGCGGTGCTCTGACCAATTGAACTACAATCCCCGCGGGGTGTATGGCATACCTATTCTTAAATAGAACCATAAGAAGATTCGATTCGCCTGTCGTACTCTAAGAAATAGACGAATCATATACTACATACCCACATATCATATGTGGGTATAGTGAGAGTGACATAACTAGTATGTCGCGATTTTTTATCGCTAAAAATGGATGATAATCCACCTTTCATTTCAATAAGAAAAACTCTTTTGTTTGTAAAAAAGGAATGAGAGAGATATGGATTAGAAAGAAATTTCCCCCTTTCGCTTTATCCTTTATTTCTATGGATCAGACATTTTATTTTATGGAAGAAAAACAAATGGATTTAGTTCATATTCACGAAGCCCTAGATTTTTGGGCCGAGCTGGATTTGAACCAGCGTAGACATATCGTCAACGAATTTACAGTCCGTCCCCATTAACCGCTCGGGCATCGACCCAGGAAGAATTTATTCTAGGGTTTTTTAGAATCTATGATTAACCTCCTTTCATAATACTCCCTACCCCCAGGGGAAGTCGAATCCCCGCTGCCTCCTTGAAAGAGAGATGTCCTGAACCACTAGACGATAGGGGCATCACTTCACTAGACGATAGGGCCATATACAACCGCTCGTCATTATACTATAATGATAGTATGAGCAGTTTTTTGGAATTGTCAATATACTCGAAGAGTATAACTAGATCCAAAGCAAAGAGTCTTTCCTACTTTTCTGTTATGCTTTCTTTCATAGGATTTTTTTTAGTTGATGGTTAGGTTAATTCACGGATCATTCCCTACTTTTTAGGGAAATTCATTTAAAGGGTATAGAATAAGAATAGATTAATAAAAGGGATTCTAGATTAGTTCAGTACAGGTAGTGATTTGATTGATCTAACAGGAAAAAGAGTCCAATTTGATTTCTTTTTTGTAATTTCCACCCCGTGCTTCGTTTAGCGTTCAGACCAAAAATGCATGCATCCCACACTAAGTCATAAAATTCAAGAAAAAATAGAGAAATTTTCAAAAACAAAGAAAAAAAAGTGAATAAATAATAAATTTAGTAGAAAAGTACTTTATCGGATTCGAACCGATGACTTACGTCTTACCATGGCATTACTCTACCACCAAATAAAAAGCCCTTTATCGGATTTGAACCGATGACTTATGCCTTACCATGGCATTACTCTACCACTGAGTTAAAAGGGCTTTTTATTCAATTCAAAAATTAGCCACTTTGATTTCTCATTATGAGTCTACTGCATAATGTACATAATATATGTATATATAGAGATATATGTAGAGATTATATATGTATATATCGAGATATAGAAGTTTATTCATGGCGAGGTTCAAAATCTTGAGAGTTCAAAATCTTGAGAAAATCAAGAAAAATAAGAAAATCTTTCATATTCTCTCTTATCACTTGCACAAAGTAGAGGTTTTTTTCTTTTTTTATATAAAAAAATACATATAATAAAATACGTGAAGAGAGAGTTGACACAATAAAAAATTATTATTAGTATCCGATATACTTGAAGAGGGTAAGTTCATAGGTATGTAAACATGATCTCGGACGACTCACCAAACCAAAGCCCAGAAGTTCTATTTTTTAGAAGAGGAGAACAAATATGTATCAATTGTTGAATCGGATACAACAATGGGCAAAAAAAAAAAGGCCAAAGGGGCAATAAGAGCTGCTGTTAAAAAAACGGTAGACTTTGTTTTTTTTTTATCTTTAGGCTATTGACTTTTCACGTGCTCAGAACGTTCTGCAGAATTAGGGACTTTTTTCTTCTATTGGCTGATCTTATGATGAGAACTTTCTCCATTTATGTTTTATTTCTTCTAATTCTAATTGGGTAGGGTATAAAGGAATTCGCGCTCTTCATATACCCATATGGTTGGGTATTAATTTTCAGTGATATACTTCTTGTCTGTTTTGGTGAGAAATTGAAACTATTTTTAACAGGCATCTCTTAGAAAAACCTTCGAGTTCAAAACTTTTCAATTTTTCTTAAAAAGTTTTGGACGGATTTGTTGAAGCGATTTTTAACAGGTACCCCTTCCAAGGAAGGGGGGTACTTGAATATTCTCAAGGGATTATGGTTGGTGCATTTTGAACAAACTATGTTGGAGTTTTAGCAACAATTTGCTTGTAAAAAGTGGGCAGTCGAATTTATACTGCAGAGTATAAAAATTATTCTACTGCCTGCCCAACAAAAAATAATAAACCATACCCTACATACCTAACTCCTCCTGGCTATGGGTTTTCTGTTTCCGAAGATTAGGAAAAAAGGAGGATTCTGGAACCCTAAAGGTTCGATGGTATATGGATATGGAAAATATAAGATTCCCGATCCTAGCGGGAAAAGGAAGGGAACAGATACCCAATATGATTCTTGGGAGGAACATTTGGTAATGGTCTTGGTCCTCTATGCTCTTTTTTATGTGTTCTTAGTTCTATTCATCTTCTTTGATTCTTTTAAACAAGAATCTAATAAACTAGAATTGAGTGGAAAAGAGGAGAAGAAATTGGTAAATGGAGAGGATCGACTAACCAGAGACATTTAGGATCTTCTTTACATCAGGTAAATCCGTCGGGTCCTGTCCGCTTCTCCGTTTAAGTTACGACTCTTTGTTTCTTGCTTCTCTCAAGCCATAGGGAAAGTCTATGATGAATTTTTAAAATGCATCTCACTCTTTCTCTAGGGCTCGGACTTCATGATAAGTGGGGGAAGAAAGAAAACATCTTCCCCAATTTCTTTGTTCAGAATTGAACAAAAAAGAAAAGGAAGAAAGGGATTTATGGGGGCAGTGCTGCTCCCTATATCTCCTAGTGTATATTGTAGGAATAATCAAACTATTCCTTAGAGCAGTCTGGCACACTTACGTCCTCGCAAAACAAATAATGATCATTGTAGTCGTAACCGTAGAATACGAACCTAATCGAAATGCATACATTTGTCTCATACACTATGGGGATGGTGAGAAGAGATATATTTTACATCCCAGAGGGGCTATCTAAACCCTAAAGCTAAAGTAAAGGCCCGCGATCGAAGTACCAACAGCTCACTGTCATGAACCTTCTCCATTTGATTCAATAAGGGGGAATTAGCCTCCTTCTCGAATGGCTACCCTTGACAAAGGGTAGCGTTGGTATCATAATCTACATGTAGCGGGTATAGTTTAGTGGTAAAAGTGTGATTCGTTCTATTAATAACTGAATTTGAAATGATATACTTAAGGCGTCCTTAAGTTTTTTATATTCCGATGAAAACTTTAGTTCTTATAAAGGATTTAATCCTTTTCCTCTCAATAGCATATTGAGGAAGAATATACATTCTCGCGATTTGTACCCAAAAACTAATTGAAATTGCATCCAAAATACAAATTGGATTATGAGTACAGAGTCGCGAAGCATAATTTTGCATTGGATTAAGTATTCCAATTTTTAAAATATGAGTAAAGGATCTATGGATGAAGATACAAAAAAGTTTATTTCCAATCGTAACTAAATCTTCTTTTGTTAAAAAAGGAAATGGAAGCCAAATAGCTAAAAAACGGTAGTTTTGGTTTACTAGAACCATCAGCATATTGTTTCAGCTCGGTGGAAACCTAATTCTTTTCCTCAGGATCTCTTGAATGAAATTAGGGAACGAAGTAAGTAGATTAGATAGATTTAGTAGAATTTCTATCTCCTACTCTATAGGGATCATCTAGAAAGCGGAGAGCTTTGGTTCCATTCAGATAGAAAAGCTGACATAGATGTTAAGTGGTGAGAATATCCATAAAGGAGCCGAATGAAATCAAAATTTCATGTTCGGTTTTGAATTAGAGACGTTAAAACTAATCAACCAACGTCGACTATAACCCCTAGCCTTCCAAGCTAACGATGCGGGTTCGATTCCCGCTACCCGCTCCATTCTGTATAAAAGGACTATTCTATTTGTCTAGACATGGTAGAGTCCTGTATTCAACCTTTTTCGTCCACCAGTTTCCGTCCCTCCAGAGCGGAGTAGAGCAGTTTGGTAGCTCACGAGGCTCATAACCTTGAGGTCACGGGTTCGATTCCCGTCTCCGCACTTAGCAGTCTGTATAAAAGGACTATTCTATTTGTATAGAGTAGAGGGCTGGGCGGTATCCAACCCTTTTTTATTCATTAGTTCCCGGCCCTAAAGGGCCAAATGGAGCAGTTTGCGAAGTCACTTGCCCCTACAAGAAGAACTCTCAAGGCTCCTTCCTACCCTGCAGAAAAGAAAAAAGAAATTAAAGAAAGGCACAGTCTACCTCCCTTCCCTTTAAAAGGAGTTTGCCAGTTGTTTGTCTCGGTGAATCCCCAATTTAGGGAGCCCTGTTGGCGAGTTCGATTCCCGCCTCCGGAGCCCCTTTTTTTGAGTGGGGTGCAAAAGAAGGGTAAGATAGTAAGGGATACGGTACTAGACTAACACCTACTTAATTTAATATAAGTAGTTAAGTAGTCAACTAGACTCAATTTTTTATCATAGTACCTTACTAAATTAAGCTGGCGAGCGGCGGGAATCGAACCCGTATCTTCTCCTTGGCAAGGAGATGTTTTACCATTGAACTACGCTCGCTACGGGATATATTTTATAGGGTATATCCGCCTGGGTCGACCGTCTATGTCTGGGTCGACCGTTTCATTTTCTATTATATTAGAGTTTTCTTTTTTTTAATTGTCTGTCAATCAATATTCTAATGGCAATGGAATTTCATAATAATGAAAGAGAAGAGGTAGCAATTCGGAACGCAAATTGCATTTTAATGCGTCTCACAATTCCAATTTTTTCGAAGAAATGGCCTTTTTATTTATTTTGTATCGGGCTACTAAATACTAAACAAATTTAAGAAATGAGAGAATTCAGAATAGCTACCAGAAAGACTAGTCCAATCCATAATGATGTACCGGAAAATACAACGTTTTTATTATTTGACCAACCATCAGGAGAAGCAAATACAAGGGGTACACTAATTACTAACACTGAGGAAGTCGCAATTAATGCA